AGAATCTGATGAATCCGCCCAAGCAGGCTTACTAATGGGATGTCCTGAAAAGTTACAAAATTTCGCTTTAGCCAATGATCCAATCAAAGGAATAATTGGAACTATAGTATCAAACTTTTTAATAACAATATCTATAATAAATGACTTTTCTAACATTTGACTCCTTACTGCTGAAGGAGTTGGTCGTACACTTGAAAGATAACCCAGAAAATCGATAAAATGATTGGATAATTGGTTTATATGAATCCTATCCGGTTGAGACCAAAAGTAAAAACGACATTCCCATAAATTTACAAGGTAATATTTCCATTTCTTCATCAGAAGAGGGGTTCCTTTTGAAGACAAAATGGATTTTCCTTGAAATCTGAAATACTGTATGAAAGGATCCTTGAACAACCATAGGATAGTATGAAAATCATTACGAAAATCCACTAAAAAATGTTCTATTTTTCTATAAAAATGTGTTCGATCAAGAAAAGCTCTAGAAGACGTTGATCGTAAATGATAAGATTGTTTACGGAGAAAAACAAATATGGATTCCGATTCATATACATGAAAATTATATAGGAACAGGAAAAATCTTTGATTCTCTTTTGAAAAAAAGAGAATCATTTTCGTTTTTTGAGTAATAAGACTATTCCAATTATGATACTTGTAGAGAAAGAATCTCAATAAGTGCAAAAAGGGAGCATCTTGTATCCAAGAGCGAAGGGTTTGAACCAATAGTTCCAGATGGATAGGGTAGGGTATTAGTATATCTAATACATGATTTAAATGTAATAATTTATCCTCTAAAAAGGGAAATATGGAATGAATTGATCGTAAAGTAGTCATAGATTTGTCTATTTCTTTACTTTCTGGGGAAGATACTAATCGCAGTGAGAATGGAAGTTCCACAATGACTGCAACCCCCTCTGATATCATTTGATAATCCAAATTTTGATTATGCCCGAAAAAAAAATTTGGATTAGAATCATTCGTAAAAATAATCAAATGCTTCTGTTGATACATTCGAGTAATTAAACGTTTAACAATTATTAAACTATATTTTTTGTCATAACCTAAATTTTCCATAGGCTCATAAAGAATCGATTTATTTAACCCATGATCATGAGCAAGTGCATAAATGTATTCCTGAAAGAGAAGTGGGTATAGGAAGTCCCGTTCTCGCGATCTATCTATCTTTAAATAGCCTTGTAATTCCTCCATTTGAAATTCGATTTGAACCAAAACCGGGGATTTCTTGGGTCATCAAATGATACGATACATAGGTACGATACAGTCAAAACAAGGTATCAAGGTATCATAGTAAGAAAAGATACCTTGGAAATGATTAATCCATGGATTCTCTCTTTTTCCATCCGATTGGTTCTTGTTCGTTATAAGATACCGAAGATGTTTAGAAATCCTTTATTTTTGCAACCCGATCGCTCTTTTGACTTTAGAATTTTATTTCTCAATATACTGTTTCTTTTACACATTCGTCTCCGCACAGGGATATAATTAATAGAATAGTTAGGATTCAAAAAAAAAAGTGAAGAATCCACTTATTAAAGTGATTTCATAACCTTTGCCCGCCCCAGGGACTAATATATTTCTAACGTATAATTAGATCGGGTAATTGGTAATTATTCGAATTAAGAACCGAAGCTCGTTGCTCTTTTTGTTTCCCTATAATTGGAGCTTTTTGGCTCTATCCATTTATTCACTCGATCCAAACATAATTGATTTTTTGTACCGCTCTAAGAATTAAAACTCTAACAAACTAAACAAATATTTTGTACCGATCCCGTAAGGGTTAAGTACTCTATCTTAAAGTTATTTATTTATGATATGAGTTATTCATTTATACGACATGCTGTTTTTTCCATTCGTTCCCTCTCAGGATCAGTCGGGGTCTTACAAACTCTACCAACGGTATGGACGAATCCGTTCCTTCATCCAAATGTGTAAAAGATTTTAGCCGCACTTAAAAGCCGAGTACTCTACCGTTGAGTTAGCAACCCAAAAATAGAATTATGGTGTGTAGATACGATCGAAAAAAAAAAGAGAGATTGGATTGCACAACCCCATCAAAAACATTTTTTTATAGTAAATTATGAACATAAAAATGAACAGCTATAATGAAAATCTGAAAAATTCCCGGATAAGATAAATGAAATATATCCCAGAGAATTTAAGGAACCTATCGCTTACATGAAGTAAAGTAAAAAAAAAACTTATAGGGCGTGGATAAATAGATCTATTTATCCACGATCAATTATATTTTTTCAATACACTATTGTCAATATGAACGTTGAGAAAAAAAATAATATTATTATTATATTATAAAATAATAAGAACTTGTGTTGGATTGGCATTTCATAGATAACCTACCTAGAGAATAAAAAAAGTGTAGATGTCGAAAAGAAAAAAATAATCAAGAAGAAAACCTCGGGTTTATTCAATATCCATAAAGATACCATAAGAAAGCTAGGCCCCTTTTTTTAGTGGAGTCTCG